CATCGAAACATCGAGAAATTGTGCATATAGAAAACTCTAAAGAAAGAAAAAAAGGAGACCCATGCCATGATTTTCAAATCTTTTCTTTTTCTACTTAAGTAGTCTAAAGTAGTCTAAGTTTCTCGATGAGGATAATTAATTCGGTCGTTGTGGTCGGACTCTATTATGGATTTCTGACCACATTCTCCATAGGTCCCTCTTAGATCTTCTTTCTCCAATCTTGGGTTAGGGAAGAAGGAGATATTCGCGACTACTGGCGGTTTCATTATGGGGCAGCTCATGATCTTCATATCGATCTATTATCCACCTCTGCATCTATTCTTTCTTAGCTAAACGGGTGGAAGATCCATCCAATTTGGTTATATCATGGACTCGAAAAACGGATCTGAATGTGACTGAAATGCACGATCTTCACAGGTATCACTTTTCACGATACCTAAACCTAAAAGGTGGAATAGCGATTTTCGAACCATTTCCTATAAGAGAATGGTTTCCATTACTTTGAGAAATGGATTCTATATCAAACTATAGCTATTGCATTAAAGAAGAAAAGAAACTAATAGAAGTCGAAGACGCGGAATGGTAGTGAATAGAGAAAAAGATTCTTCTGATTTTCTTGTTCCTGAAAATATTCGATCTATCTCCTAGACGCCGTAGAGAATTGAGAATTTTCATGTCTTTCAATTCTCGTACTCGTAATTGGAAAGTTACGGAAGGAGATCCATCATTTTGCAATGAAAACAACATAAAAAACTCTGGACAATTTCGAAATCAGACCAAGCGTCTTAATACATATGCAAAAAAATTCATTATTGGCCCACCATTGATTACAAGATTTAGCTTTTATGAATCGCTATTGGTTTGATACGAATAATGGCAGTCGTTTCAGTATGTTAAGGATACAGATGTATCCACAATTCATTTAGAGTTACTTAATAGCCTATTTCTTATACTATATCTCTATCCCGTGAAATTCTCGAGCCCAAAGATGGATGCATATGCTGTGTTTCATTTTGCTAAATGATATCAATTAAATGGTATATCAATTCTATAAATTGGATATAGCAATAAATAAATCAGCAAAATTCTTTTATTTTAGATAGAAGAAATGTTTCTTCTATCTAAAATAAAAGAATGTACCCTTCTATCCAAATCCAATTTGCATCGATAAAATAAATCCAAATTCCAGATTCCAGCAGTAGATGAATAATTGCAAATTTTTGTGTGTACGAGATTAGAATAACTTAAAAATAACTGACATAATTTTTTATTTTTCCTGATCAGAAAAATACATGAAAAAGAAAGGAGGTAGAAAAATTTGTTGATTTATGGTTAAAGAAGAAAAACAAGAAAACAGGGGTTCTGTTGAATTTCAAGTATTCAGTTTCACCAATAAGATACGGAGACTTGCTTCACATTTAGAATTACACAAAAAAGATTTTTCATCGGAAAGAGGTCTACGAAGACTTTTGGGAAAACGTCAACGTTTGCTGGCTTATTTGGCAAAGAAAAATAGAGTACGTTATAAGAAATTAATCAGTCAGTTGGATATTCGGGAGAAGTAATTTACTCGTTCGAATTTTTTTCTTATTTTATTAGTAGTCTTATAGTAGTCTTAGATTTTGCATTTTGATGAGCCTCGTTTTGAGGAATTCATGGAATAATCCATTTTCATGGAATAAAGAATAAGAACAAGGATATGAGTCTATCGCTTAAAAGAAAAGATCTCATGATAGTCAATATGGGCCCTCAACACCCATCAATGCATGGTGTTCTTCGACTGATTGTTACTCTCGATGGTGAAGATGTTATTGATTGCGAACCCATATTAGGGTATTTACACAGAGGAATGGAAAAAATCGCGGAAAACAGAAGTATTATACAATACTTGCCTTATGTAACACGATGGGATTATTTAGCTACTATGTTTACAGAAGCAATAACGGTAAATGCACCAGAATTCTTGGAGAATATTCAAATACCCAAAAGAGCCAGCTATATTAGAGTAATTATGTTAGAATTGAGCCGTATAGCTTCTCATTTGTTATGGCTTGGACCTTTTATGGCGGATCTCGGGGCACAGACTCCCTTTTTCTACATTTTTAGAGAGAGAGAATTGATATATGATCTATTTGAAGCTGCTACAGGTATGCGAATGATGCATAATTACTTTCGCATCGGAGGAGTAGCTGCCGATCTCCCTTATGGATGGATGGATAAATGTTTAGATTTCTGTGATTATTTTTTACAAGGAGTTGTTGAATATCAACAACTTATTACACAGAATCCTATTTTTTTAGAACGAGTTGAAGGAGTCGGTTTTATTAGCGGAGAAGAAGCTGTAAATTGGGGCTTATCGGGACCAATGTTACGAGCTTCTGGAATACAATGGGATCTTCGTAAAATTGATCCTTATGAGTCTTACAATCAATTCGATTGGAAAGTCCAATGGCAAAAAGAAGGAGATTCGTTAGCTCGCTATTTAGTACGAGTCGGTGAAATGAGGGAATCCATAAAAATTATTCAACAGGCTGTAGAGAAAATTCCTGGAGGACCTTATGAGAATTTAGAAGCCCGACGCTTTAAGAAAGCAAAGAATCCCGAATGGAATGATTTTGAATATCGATTTCTTGGTAAAAAACCTTCGCCCAATTTTGAATTATCAAAGCAAGAGCTTTATGTAAGAGTAGAAGCTCCAAAAGGCGAATTAGGAATTTATCTGGTAGGAGATGATAGTCTTTTCCCCTGGAGATGGAAAATTCGTCCACCGGGTTTTATTAATTTGCAAATTCTTCCTCAGCTAGTTAAAAAAATGAAATTGGCTGATATCATGACAATATTAGGTAGTATAGATATCATTATGGGGGAAGTTGATCGTTGAAATGATAATAGATAGGGTAGAGGTAGAAACTATCAATTCTTTTTCGAAATCGGAATTATTTAAAGAAATCTACGGACTTATATGGATTCTACCCATTTTTGCCCTCCTACTGGGAATCACAATAGAAGTACTCGTAATTGTGTGGTTAGAAAGAGAAATATCCGCATCGATACAACAACGTATTGGTCCTGAATATGCTGGCCCCCTGGGACTGCTTCAAGCTATAGCAGATGGAACTAAACTACTTTTTAAAGAGGATATCCTCCCATCCCGAGGAGATATTCCTTTATTTAGCATTGGTCCCTCTATAGCAGTCATATCCATTTTATTAAGTTTTTTAGTTATCCCTTTAGGATATCGTTTTGTTTTAGCTGATCTTAGTATTGGTGTTTTTTTATGGATTGCGATTTCAAGTATTGCTCCTATTGGTCTTCTCATGGCAGGATATAGCTCAAATAATAAATATTCTTTTTCAGGCGGTCTACGAGCGGCTGCTCAATCTATTAGTTATGAAATACCATTAACTTTTTGTGTACTAGCAATATCTCTACGTGTGATTCGTTAAAATAGGATCTTTTTCCTCTAAAATACATTGAATGCTTATCTTCCTTTGCTTATTCTGTATTCGCGTTGGTAAGTTAAACTCGATAGCTATATGAGTGAAACAAAACAGCTTATTAATTTGTAGTAAAAATAAAAAATCTCATTTCCTACGTACAAGAAAAAAGTTCAAGTAAACATAAGCAGTGTAAACTCTTTACCCCAAGGTTGAGATTGTTTGATTAGTCATCATATCTTGAAGCGGGCAAGAATAAAGGATTCGCGATATGGAATTCCATTACTAGAATATTTTGAGTTATTACTATAATTGAAACTTATAACCATAAGGCAATCCATCAAAAGTTAGTGAGGGATTAGGAACACTAAAGTACATACAGGATTAGTAATGAGAGAATCTAAATCATTAGACATTTTTCCTCATAAAAGGAATCATAATAAGGACTTGAAATTGGTGGAAATGATCAAGCAGTACTTTCTTCAGATTCCGGTCTAGAGTATGTTCCCATTCACTTGTTAAGGAAATGGCTATCAAGAACGAATTAACCCTTTATTCTTTTTTTTAAGTATACCCCTCCCGGGGAAAGAAGAGTAGGACAAAAGATATGGAATACAATACAAAAAAGGATCTTTATTTATTCTTTCCTTCCTTTATCCCTATTCATACAGAATTCCTCATGAACTAATGCCAAATTCTTTCCATTTATTAATTGCTATAACGAGTGATTTATTCCAATATTAAGTTATTACCGAACAAAGAAAAATTATATTATATAAAGGATGAGATCAATTCGGAAGCGCTTTTTTGTTATTCTAGCAGACGTAATTGCTTTGGTCTAATTTTGGGCTTTCCAATCAATTTTATCTTATCTAATTCTATCTATGCCCAGAGGATAATACCGAAACGAAACAATCCTTTCCTTTTTTCTGATCATAGAGGAGCCGTATGAAGCTAAGGTTTCATGTACGGTTTTGGAATAGCGGTGGGAACTGTGATGTTATCATCGACTATGATTATCTAATAGTTCAAGTACAGTTGATATAGTTGAAGCACAGTCCAAATATGGTTTTTTTGGATGGAATCTTTGGCGTCAGCCTATAGGTTTTCTAGTTTTTCTAATTTCTTCTTTGGCAGAATGTGAAAGATTACCCTTTGATTTACCAGAAGCAGAAGAAGAATTAGTAGCAGGTTATCAAACCGAATATTCTGGTATTAAATATGGTTTATTTTATCTTGTTTCTTACCTAAATTTATTAGTTTCCTCTTTATTTGTAACTGTTCTATACTTAGGCGGGTGGAATTTCTCTATTCCCTATATATCCTTTTTTGGATTTTTCCAAATGAATAAAATAATTGGAATTTTGGAAATGGTAATAGGTATCTTTATTACATTAACTAAAGCTTATTTATTTCTCTTCATTTCTATCACAATAAGATGGACTTTACCCAGGATGAGAATGGATCAGTTATTAAATCTTGGATGGAAATTTCTTTTACCTATTTCTCTGGGCAATCTCTTATTAACAACTTCTTCCCAACTAGTTTCACTATAAATAAGAATACAATAACAGTAAGAATATTTTCAACACAAAAGTTCTCTCAAACAAGAGAAAGAAACATACCTTTTTCATATATAGATTTAGAATATGTTCCCTATGCTAACTGGGTTCATTAGTTATGGTCAACAAACAATACGCGCCGCAAGATACATTGGTCAAAGTTTCATAATTACCTTATCCCACACAAATCGTTTACCTATAACGATTCACTACCCTTATGAAAAATCAATTACATCGGAGCGTTTCCGGGGGCGAATACACTTTGAATTTGATAAATGCATTGCTTGTGAAGTATGTGTTCGCGTATGCCCGATAGATCTACCCCTTGTGGATTGGAGATTTGAAAAGGATATTAAAAGAAAACAATTGCTTAATTATAGTATTGATTTCGGAGTTTGTATATTTTGTGGTAACTGTGTTGAATACTGTCCCACAAATTGTTTATCAATGACTGAAGAATATGAACTTTCTACTTATGATCGTCATGAATTGAATTACAATCAAATTGCTTTGAGTCGGTTACCAATCTCCATAATGGGAGATTACACAATTCAAACAATTAGGAATTCGCCTCAAAGTAAAATAGACGAAGAAAAATCTTGGAATTCAAGAACGATTACGGATTACTAGGTATTAGGATTTTTTTATTAGAAAAAATCAATTTTTACTAACTCTAACGAAAAAAGAATAACTACTGCTTAACAACTTATATGCATATACAAAAAAATATCCTAATACCTTTTTCCTTCCTTGAATCTTTTAGTTTTAGTCAGTTCATGAAAAATTTTATACTAGAAATTTCTTCTTATCCATAATGGATTTACCTGGACCAATACATGAGATTCTTGTGCTATTTTGGGGATTTGGTCTTCTACTAGGAGGTCTAGGAGTAGTATTACTTACCAACCCAATTTATTCTGCCTTTTCGCTGGGATTAGTTCTTGTTTGTATATCCTTATTCTATTTTTTATTAAATTCCTACTTTGTAGCTGTCGCACAACTTCTTATTTATGTGGGAGCCATAAATGTCTTGATCATATTTGCTGTAATGTTTGTAAACGGCTCCGAGTGGTCTAAAGATAAGAATTATTGGACTATTGGAGATGGGTTTACTTTACTCCTTTGTATAACTATTCCTTTTTCACTAATGACTACTATCCCAGATACGTCGTGGTATGGAATTCTTTGGACTACAAGATCAAACCAAATAGTAGAACAGGGTCTCATAAATAACGTTCAACAAATTGGGATTCATTTAGCAACCGATTTTTATCTTCCGTTTGAACTCATTTCCCTAATTCTTCTAGTTTCTTTAATAGGTGCAATTACTATGGCTCGACAATAAGAAATACTTAGAATGAGTCAAAATTCTTAGAATTTCAAATATAAAATAAATAACTAAAGAATCACAATTTTGATTTAGTAAAACCCATCTACTGCCAATACAACAAATACCTTCTTTTCTCTTTTGTTGCGTAATTGTTCTATTCTAATTAATTGAATCGGTTCAATTCTTGTCCTCATATTGAAATGAATCGAGATTGATAAGGAGTTAGTTAATGATGTTTGAGCATGTACTTTTTTTGAGTGTCTATTTATTTTCGATTGGTATCTATGGATTGATCACAAGCCGAAACATGGTTAGAGCTCTAATATGTCTTGAACTTATACTGAATTCAATTAATCTAAATCTCGTAACATTTTCTGATCTATTTGATAGTCGCCAATTAAAAGGAGACATTTTCGCAATTTTTGTTATAGCCCTTGCGGCTGCTGAAGCAGCTATTGGACTATCCATTCTTTCTTCCATCCATCGTAACAGGAAATCAACTCGTATCAATCAATCCAATTTTTTGAATAATTAGACATAGAATCCCCTAAACAAAGGGGCATATATAATAATAAGAAACATTAAGATGAATAGAAATCTAATCTTATTTTCTTATTAGTGTTTAATAATATCCTTTTTTTGAGTAGGTTATTTCAGAGTATTGTTTTTTACTTATTGAATATTGCATTTTTGCAATTCATTGATATTGCAATTTGAATATTGCAATAATTTATATTGAAAAGATGATAGCCAATTTATTGGCTAATTCGAATTAGTATGTAGAATTCGTATAATTATAACTGTTGAAGCCTTAAATTCAAGTCTCTTGGCTCTTTTCACGCTTTCTCACAAACAGATTACGAAATATATTGCATTATTTGTTAAAGTTTGGATAAACCATTGCTTCGTCTGGTGTCTACAATACATCTAATTTATATAGTACTAATTTCATTTTTACCAGATCGAAAATTTTTATGTTGAAAAGGAAAATTTAGAGATCCAATGTCACATTCTGTAAAAATTTATGATACATGTATAGGATGCACTCAATGTGTACGAGCTTGCCCAACAGATGTATTAGAAATGATACCTTGGGATGGATGTAAAGCCAAGCAAATTGCTTCCGCGCCGAGAACCGAAGATTGTGTGGGTTGTAAGAGATGCGAATCCGCCTGTCCAACGGATTTTTTAAGTGTCCGCGTTTATTTAGGGCCTGAAACAACCCGCAGCATGGCTCTATCTTATTGATACGTTACAAAAAACTCCACTTGAATCGTCTGATTCCTCTTTACCGAAGAAGCCTGTGCTCGAAATAATCGAGCATGGGCTTTTCTGGTCAAAACGTATCTTGTCTTTATTACTTTATCATGAGTTATTTTCCTTGGTTAACAATACTTGTTGTTTTGCCGATATTTGCAGGTTCATTAATTTTCTTTTTACCTCATAAAGGAAATAAAATCGTTAGGTGGTATACTATAGCTATTTGTTTATTAGAATTCCTTCTAATGACTTATGCATTCTGTTATCATTTCCAATTGGAGGATCCTTTAATCCAATTAAAGGAGGATTCTAAATGGATAGATGTTTTCGATTTCCACTGGAGATTGGGAATCGATGGACTTTCATTAGGATCTATTTTATTGACAGGATTTATCACTACTTTAGCTACTTTAGCGGCTTGGCCGGTTACTCGGAATTCGCAATTATTCTATTTCCTGATGCTAGCAATGTATAGCGGTCAAATAGGATTATTTTCTTCACGAGACCTTTTACTTTTTTTTATCATGTGGGAGTTAGAATTAATTCCTGTTTACTTACTTTTATCCATGTGGGGGGGAAAGAGGCGTCTGTATTCAGCTACCAAGTTTATTTTGTATACTGCAGGCGGTTCCATTTTTTTCTTAATTGGAGTTCTGGGTATGGGATTATATGGTTCCAATGAACCCGGATTAGATTTAGAAAGATTGATTAATCAATCATACCCTACAACATTGGAAATACTACTGTATTTTGGCTTCCTTATTGCTTATGCTGTCAAATTGCCGATTATACCTTTACATACGTGGTTACCAGATACCCATGGGGAAGCGCATTACAGTACATGTATGCTTTTAGCCGGAATTCTATTAAAGATGGGAGCATACGGATTGATTCGGGTCAATATGGAATTGTTACCGCATGCTCATTATCTATTTTCCCCCTGGTTGGTAATAATAGGAGCGGTGCAAATAATCTATGCAGCTTCAACTTCTCTTGGTCAACGAAATTTCAAAAAAAGAATAGCCTACTCCTCCGTATCTCACATGGGTTTCATAATTATAGGAATTGGTTCCATAACCAACATTGGACTAAATGGAGCTATTTTACAAATATTATCTCATGGATTTATCGGTGCTACACTTTTTTTCTTGGCGGGAACGGCTTGTGATAGAATGCGTCTTGTTTATCTCGAAGAACTGGGGGGAATATCTATCCCAATGCCAAAAATTTTTACCATGTTTAGTAGCTTTTCAATGGCTTCTCTTGCCTTGCCGGGAATGAGCGGTTTTGTTGCAGAATTAGTAGTATTTTTTGGACTAATTACTAGTCCTAAATTTATGTTAATGCCAAAAATGCTAATTACTTTTGTAATGGCAATAGGAATGATATTAACTCCTATTTATTTATTATCTATGTTACGCCAGATGTTCTATGGATACAAGCTATTTCATGTTCCAAACAAAAATTTTGTAGATTCTGGACCACGGGAACTCTTTCTTTTAATCTGTATCTTTTTACCAGTAATAGGAATTGGTATTTATCCAGATTTTGTTCTCTCGCTATCCGTTGATAGGGTAGAGGTTCTATTATCCAATTATTATACTAAATAGGATTTTCTTTTTTTAACCAGTCCGCTCTATATTCCAGAGTGGAAAAATAAAAAATTCAGAAAAAAGTAAAAAAGTCTAATTAGATCTATCTCGAATTTTTGAGAACCCCTTGAACGTCTTTTCAAAGGGTTCTCAAATCAAACAAAAAAGGAAAAAACCTGAAGGTTTTATGTTATGTAATTATTTAGATGGTAATGTAAATGAACCGTAACTATGTAAACCTATTCCTAACAGATTGATACCAAAATAGCAGATCCAAATTATAAGAAATCCTATCGAAGCTACAAGTGCGGAATTCGTACCCTTCCAATTTGGATTTGTTCTACTATGTAAATATATTGCAAATATGGTCCAGGTAATAAATGCCCAAGTTTCCTTAGGATCCCAATTCCAATAGGATCCCCATGCCTCATTAGCCCATACTGCTCCACAAAGAATACCCACGGTTAAAAGAGTAAACCCTAGACTAATGACACGATAACTCCAAGAATCCAAACGCTCAGTTAATTGATATTTGTAATAATTTGGAAATACGGGAAAAGAGGTGTTTTTTAAAGCACTTCTTTTTGCATATAAATATTCAATCTCACTAAAGAAAAATGTTTTAAGAAAAACATTTTTCTTTAGTGAAAAGAAATCGAAATTCTTTCGAAATCTAATGATTAGAAGAGCGGCGGATAATAAGGATCCACACAAAAGAGTTGCATAGCTTAGTAACATCATACTGACATGCATCATTAACCACTGAGATTGTAGAGCAGGTACTAGTATTGTGGATTGATGCATTTCAGTTAAAAGACCCGACGTGGCAAAGCCTTGCGTTAAAATAGTACTTGGCGTAGTTATTGTGCTTAAATCATTTTTCGAGTTCTGTATCTTAGGAATAGTATGAAGAATATACAGAGTCCATGAAAGGAAGATCAATGACTCATATAAATTACTTAATGGAAAATGTCCCGAAGAAACCCAACGAGAGACTAAAAATCCTGTTATAGAGAAAAAAGTAGCTATCATTCCTTTTTCTGACGAATCACGTAATCCCCTAAGTTCACGAACTAATAAGGTTATCAAATGAATCGTAATCACAATTGAAATGGTTGAGAAAGAGATATGAGTTAGTATATGTTCTAAAGTTGCAAATAGCATAACGATAAGGTCCCATTACAAAATTGGAAATTTCGAATTGAATCCATTTTCTAATTTATTGTATTCTTTTTCGAGAATGCCGCCACTCGGATTCGAACCGAGATGCTTGAGCACTGCTTCCTAAGAGCAGCGTGTCTACCAATTTCACCATGGCGGCTAATTTTAAATAATAGTTAACTTAAAAGAATAATAGTTATTTTATCGTGAATCGTCGAGACTGGGAGAAGCCATAGAATTTAGGAACATTAGAAGTTCATCATTAGAAGTTCATCATTAACTACAATGAAATGCATTTTGTATTTTAGAAAAATTTATAGAATGAAAGCCTTTACACTCTTATTAATATGATGTACCAGTCCTAAACCCATTTATATGGGAATTTTGGATAAGATTAGGTAGAGGTTGTAAGTCCTATTGCAAGAATAGTCCACTTTTTATAATAGAATCCTCGTTTTTATGAGAATTCTATTATAAAAAAAAAGTTCTTTGATAGGAAAAGAATACTGAGGACACAATATACCAAAAACTTTTGTTCTATATAATGATAATGGAGGGATTCGTTCTAAGAATATTGTACCGAGGAATTCGACACATAAAAGTACATTTATTAATTAATCCGAATTATTCATTCATATTAAATAATTGGAATTTCTTTTGGATAGTTCAATTCAGATTATTTCAAAATCTTATTATTTGTTTGCTTGTTGCCCAGAAAAACCTTTTGGTTTTGGATGCTCGTTGCCGCTAGAAAATGATCTTGATTTTGCTAAAGAATAAGATTGTACTATGGAAAAATAAGTCTTTTTTTTCCAAAGATTTTTACGAATACGCTTTTTTGACATCGAAGTACGTTTTTTTGGAACTGCCATTCAAAAAGGGAATTACTTTTTTATAGTTGTATGTGAAAGACATCTATTGCCGCAAATCAATCCTTCTTTCTGTTTTTTCTTAGTATTTATACTTAGATACTGAAAGATACTTAAATGATACTGAAAGATACTTAAATTCTAAATTCTTCTTTAGTTCATTTTGTCTAATGTGGATAAGAGTTTTTTAAGATTTTCTATTTAAATCAATTTCTATATCAAATATACTCCATATATAAATATATGGTATGGGGGATAAGCCCTCATATAAGAGGGGGAGATAAAAAGAAGGTAAAATTCAATTCAAATAGTTAATTAAGTTCAGAAGGCTATTCCATAATTGAATTCCAATAAAAAAAAAAAAAATACTTAGTCTCTTAAACAAGACATTCTAAAACTTAGAGAATTCTAGTCATTAGGATTTCCTTTTATATGAAATAAGCAATATTCGAGAATTTCCTATAAATATAGGTTTTCTTTGGAATTCAATCAATCAATTACGAAACAAGAGAGCTCTTTTATTTTAACAAAAAGAAATACAAAAATGATTAGAAAGTAAAATTATTCAATCTTTTTTTGTATTTTAATAAATATTTTTTTTTTTACTAATAACTAGATACCGAAATTCTTTGATTCACTTTTTGAATTTAAGTAACTAAACCCATTCTTAATTTTGGAATATTTTAATGAGAGAAATTAGAAAAATCCATAATTCCAGTATTTTTTCTTTTTCTTATTTTGTTTTTTTAATTCCTTTAGAAAGAGATAAGAATAGGTTTGGTGAATCGGAAACAATTTTATTTTATAGAAAAATTGAACTATAAATTTTAACTAAAAATTGCTATTTCTTTTCTTATGGAACATACATATCAATATGCCTGGGTAATTCCTCTTCTCCCACTTCCAGTTATTATGTCAATGGGATTTGGACTTTTTCTTATTCCCACAGCAACAAAAAATCTTCGTCGCATATGGGCTTTTCCTAGTATTTTACTCTTAAGTATAGCTATGGTATTCTCACTTCACCTGTCTATTCAACAAATAAATGGAAGTTCTATCTATCAATATCTATGGTCTTGGACCATCAATAATGATTTTTCCTTAGAATTTGGATACTTGGTCGACCCCCTTACGTCTATTATGTTAATACTAATTACTACTGTAGGAATCTTAGTTCTTATTTATAGTGACGATTATATGTCTCACGATGAAGGATATTTGAGATTTTTTGTTTATATAAGTTTTTTTAATACTTCCATGTTGGGATTGGTTACTAGTTCCAATTTGATACAAATTTATTTTTTTTGGGAACTTGTCGGAATGTGTTCCTATTTATTGATAGGCTTTTGGTTTACGCGGCCAATTGCAGCGAGTGCTTGTCAAAAAGCTTTTGTAACTAATCGTGTAGGGGATTTTGGTCTGTTATTAGGAATTTTAGGTTTTTTTTGGATAACGGGTAGTTTGGAGTTTCGGGATTTGTTCAAAATAGCTAATAACTGGATTCCTAATAATGGGATTAATTCCTTACTTACTACTTTGTGTGCTTTTTTATTATTCCTTGGTGCAGTTGCAAAATCTGCACAATTTCCTCTTCACGTATGGTTACCTGATGCTATGGAAGGACCCACTCCTATTTCGGCTCTTATACACGCAGCAACTATGGTTGCTGCGGGGATTTTTCTTCTAGCTAGACTTCTTCCTCTTTTCATATCCCTACCCTTGATAATGAGTTTCATTTCTTTAATAGGTACAATAACACTCTTCTTAGGAGCCACTTTAGCTCTTGCTCAGAGAGATATTAAAAGAAGCTTAGCCTATTCTACAATGTCTCAATTGGGTTATATGATGTTAGCTCTAGGTATAGGTTCTTATCAAGCTGCTTTATTCCATTTGATCACTCATGCTTATTCGAAAGCTTTATTGTTCTTAGGATCCGGATCCGTTATTCATTCAATGGAACCTCTTGTTGGATATTCACCAGATAAAAGTCAGAATATGGTTCTTATGGGTGGTTTAAGAAAATACGTTCCAATTACAAGAACTACTTTTTTATGTGGTACACTTTCTCTTTGTGGTATTCCACCTCTTGCTTGCTTCTGGTCCAAAGATGAAATCCTTAGTAATAGTTGGTTGTATTCACCCTTTTTTGGAATAATAGCCTCTTTTACTGCAGGATTAACTGCATTTTATATGTTTCGGATATATTTACTTACTTTTGATGGGTATTTGCGTGTTCATTTTCAAAATTACAGTAGTACTAAAGAAGGTTCGTTGTATTCAATATCCTTATGGGGAAAAAGTATATCCAAAGGAGTCAATAGGGATTTTGTTTTATCAACAATGAAGAGTGGAGTTTCTTTTTTTTCACAAAATATACCCAAAATTCCTGCTAATACAAGAAATAAGATAGGATCCTTTAGTACTCCCTTTGGGGCTAAAAACACTTTTGTCTATCCTCATGAAACGGGAAATACTATGCTATTTCCTCTTCTTATATTACTACTTTTTACTTTGTTCATTGGATCCATAGGAATCCATTTTGATAATGGAGTAAAAGATAATAGAATATTGGAGTTAACCATATTATCAAAGTGGCTAACTCCTTCAATAAACTTGTTCCAGGAAAATTCTAATTCTTCCATAAATTCATATGAATTTCTCACTAATGCAATTTCTTCTGTAAGTTTAGCAATTTTTGGTCTATTCATAGCATATATCTTTTATGGATCCGCTTATTCTTTTTTTCAGAATTTGAATTTTCAAAATTCCCTTGTAAAAAAGAATCCAAAAAAGAGCTTTTTGGATGAAGTAAAAAAAAAGATATACAGCTGGTCATATAATCGTGGTTATATAGATTTTTTCTATACTAGGGTTTTTATCCTAGGTATAAGAAGATTAGCCGAACTAACGCATTTTTTTGATAAAGGTGTCATTGATGGAATTACCAATGGAGTAGGTCTTGCTGGTTTTTGTATAGGAGAAGAAATCAAATATGTAGGGGGAGGGCGAATATCGTCTTATCTATTCTTTTTTTTATGTTATGTATCCTTGTTCTTATTCTTTATTCCATGAAAATGGATTATTCCATGAATTCCTCAAAACGAGGCTCATCAAAATGCAAAATCTAAGACTACTATAAGACTACTAATAAAATAAGAAAAAAATTCGAACGAGTAAATTACTTCTCCCGAATATCCAACTGACTGATTAATTTCTTATAACGTACTCTATTTTTCTTTGCCAAATAAGCCAGCAAACGTTGACGTTTTCCCAAAAGTCTTCGTAGACCTCTTTCCGATGAAAAATCTTTTTTGTGTAATTCTAAATGTGAAGCAAGTCTCCGTATCTTATTGGTGAAACTGAATACTTGAAATTCAACAGAACCCCTGTTTTCTTGTTTTTCTTCTTTAACCATAAATCAACAAATTTTTCTACCTCCTTTCTTTTTCATGTATTTTTCTGATCAGGAAAAATAAAAAATTATGTCAGTTATTTTTAAGTTATTCTAATCTCGTACACACAAAAATTTGCAATTATTCATCTACTGCTGGAATCTGGAATTTGGATTTATTTTATCGATGCAAATTGGATTTGGATAGAAGGGTACATTCTTTTATTTTAGATAGAAGAAACATTTCTTCTATCTAAAATAAAAGAATTTTGCTGATTTATTTATTGCTATATCCAATTTATAGAATTGATATACCATTTAATTGATATCATTTAGCAAAATGAAACACAGCATATGCATCCATCTTTGGGCTCGAGAATTTCACGGGATAGAGATAT